TCCATTTGGATTTTTTTATATCATTAGGAAAACACAATTTTATATTTAAACCCGGGAATCGTTCATGAATTCAAATTCACAGTCAATAGTTAATGGTTCAAATTTATCCTGAATTTTTGTTTTGTGACTGAAAATCCACAATAGGTTTTTCAATATAAAGGGGGGGAGGGGGTGTTTTTAAATAGTGTGTTTGTTTTAAGATACTATACAATCAATCGAAGAAATGTATCCAATCCAAAGAGAAAAGTATGGAATATTTTCATATATTTTTTTGTATCGTTTTGGCGACATGGCCGAGCGGTAAGGCGGGGGACTGCAAATCCTTTTTCCCCAGTTCAAATCTGGGTGTCGCCTGATCAACAAAAAAATCGGAATACCTTATTATGTTTTGCTGAGATAAATTGACAAATTTTTTTCCAGCAGAAGTAAGCGGGGGAGAGGACTCTTGATACTTGCTTGATTCTATAAGCATCTGGCGGTTCTGTTCTCTAAAATGAAAATGCTGTAAATCCTTGCGTCTAGGCTTCAGTTCAAGGAAAGATTATATTAGTGAATATTGAATGAAAAAGAATCGTTAAATCTTAATATGACAGCTCTTCTATTATTAATGTAGTGTTTATTAATTAGGTCTTGAATTAATTTGGATAGACGAACGAGGAATTTATTTGATTATTAATTTATTAGTTGCGTACGTAAAGGCCGAAAGATACTTTGTTCGTATATAGACTCATGAAATTCTCTCTGTGCTCCTGCATTCAATTTAATATTGATTGGCTTTAATGTAATAGACTATCTTCCGATTGTTTCACAGAGACAAACAGGAGACGTAACGTAAGGATTAGATAAAATGAGAAATAGGGTATGCGATAGATAGTGATCTATCTTGACTCTATATTTTTATACTTTTTACTTAATGAAATGAAAGTCAACAAAAGAAAGACTAGGTCTTATTATTTCTACATGTTAGTAACATTCCCTTGAAACTTCCAGGGGTGTATCTACGTATTTTGCTTGCGCTTAGTGTTTTCCGATTCTACTAGAAATCATATAGGAACCTGTTAGAATTTATAATTGTGAGTTTATTGGATTGTTTCATCAACGGTATTGGGTCAGAATTCCCTTTTGACTCTGCGCCAGGGATTCCACTATTATTAATGAACATAATAATGATTAGTGAACATTAATGGAATAATTCCTTCATATTTATAGAGATAGGGGATATAATTCACATGGATATAGTAAGTCTCGCTTGGGCTGCTTTAATGGTAGTCTTTACATTTTCTCTTTCACTCGTAGTATGGGGTAGAAGTGGACTCTAGAAGTACTACTAATTGAGTTTGATTCCTCAAACTCAACCCATATCAATTGTTTTATAGATCGTTCTGCAAAGTCCTTTTTTTTACTGTTAAAATAGAAAAGAAAATAATTATGTTATTAAGTGGATACAGACTTCCTATGGGAAACAACATAGACATAGTGGTTGTCCAACAATATACTACACATAATAAAATATTGCCTTGGGCAAGTCACATATTGCGCGTTCCCGCTTTTTTTTATTCTTTTAGAAATCTTATTTATGTTATGCTTGCTTTATTGAACTCATTTCATATCATGGTTCAAACGTTAAAAATTAGCGGGCTTTACTAATCCTTTTCGAAATCCAAAGAGGTTCCCATGGAAATGAACCACTGGATCATCTGTCAACTGATCAATCAATTACTTCTTCAGAATACTAAAAAAAGATTATTTTATTTTCTTTTTATTAATTATTAATATAGGCCTATACTCTTTTTTCCTTCGTCAATTTGATTCTTTCAATGGATATCGGGATTCATATTGAATAGAATCAGAAATTCTAGGAATTAGAATTGTAAGAGTAAGAATTGCCCTTCGATTTTTTCAGATTGATGATTGGAATCAACACAAATTAAATAGATGAAGCAAAGAAATAGAATTGTTACATTATGTAAATACATTACATATATGTAATTGATATCTATGAAGATACATATTGCAGATTGATCTATATTAAACCTCTATCTTTATACAGTACGACTTTATATACTACACTACAATAACAATAATAAGTATGGTAGAAAGATTCATATATTTCTTTCTACCATACTATCGAATCTCATAAAATACTGATGATTCTAGTCCGCTTATTTCATTTAAGACACGAAATCTTAATACTTTTCATTTTCTTTTTTCTTTTCAATCATTGATAAGAACTAAACAGTCAAGTTTAATTCAAATTAATCATTTTGGCTGACTGTTTTTACATATATTATAAGTAAAAAAGCAGTAGGAACTAGAATGAACAGTGCAGTAGCAATAAATGCGAGAATATTTACTTCCATAATCTCATCGTTTCATTTTTAATTAATTCGCAATAACTCGGGATTTAATCCCATAGAGCTGATAAATCTTTCGCCTGTAAATTCAATATTCAATATTCAATGGGATGAATTACATCTCGACGATATCGAATCGGAGCAATATCATGAATAACAATATCTGAGCTATCAAATTGATTCATCGTCGAGAATTAAATAGTATAACATAGGAAGATCTTTTATCCATACCGAATTCAAATTTTGATTCCTGATCCGATAAATAATTCCTTTACTTTCTTTATCATTCTTTTCCATTCTTTCTTTTCTATAACCTACGTACCTCCTTGTGGAATCATCTGATGAAATATCATATGACCGCCTTTACACTTACTTACATTGGTTATAAAAAACCCCAATAAAATAACCAATAGAAGCGAAATGTAAAAAGGAAGAAGTTTAGTTCTAAACCCCCTTTTTATGATCTAATCTTCTTGGAAAACAAAGAAGTAGTATAAATAAGGAGAGTCCGGGTATAAAAAAATCGAGTATTCCATCAAATTCATTAAAAAGTTTGTTCTTTCTTCGGCAAGACCCTTAAACTTAAAAAAGATTATTCATTCCCTCACAAAGAGAGATAGGATCTTCTTTGAGCTTTATTTTATTAATATCCCATTTCCTTGGATTAATTTTGGGATACATATATCAAAAATTCAGTGTGAAATTTGAATGAGATAAATTGGTTCAAATTCACATTAATAATTGAAATTCTTAATTGAGGTTGCACAAAATCGGAGCCCTAAAGGGATATACTTTTAATCTTAAAAGTATTATATCAAGGTTACTATGTTAAGTTAATCTTTTTTGTATCGTACAAATTCCATTTCTGTATAGCCCCCCTGTAAACATATAGTACTCTATTACGCAGATCGGGAATAATCGAAAAAGCCAGACTCCGTACGGTATTTGTTGGAATCCTGAATATAATTTTACCAATCATTGTACTAATCTACAGTTGAATAAATGGTAATTCCCATATTTATTTGATGAGAAATGTGAAACTAATAAATAAATAAAATAGGAGGGTATCCTCTTGTGAATGAAATTCTGCTATTTCTTTTGTTCTCCTTTTCACAGCAAACGCAGAGATGAATTGATGTATTTTTTTTATTGGATTTGGATCTGTCGGGACTGACGGGGCTCGAACCCGCAGCTTCCGCCTTGACAGGGCGGTGCTCTGACCAATTGAACTACAATCCCAAGGAAATCAAGTGTACATCATACATATTCTTATGATTTAATTCAAACCCTTTCTATTTTATTTCTATTTTATTTAGATTAGAATAGTCGTATTGTAACAGAAACGCGAGTAATATATTTGATATACCCACGGATATGCACTTTAGTGAGAGCGACTCACGGATTGTTAATAATCCTTTCGTTTTTTATAAATTGATTAATAATCAAATAAAGCTTTCAATGAAAAAAAAAAGAGTTTTTTTATTTATTCTTTATTTTATTCTTTTCCTTATACTTCCAGATCCTTATATGAATCTAGTATGAATCTAGATCATTAGCAAGCAAGATCAGAATTTGTGAGAAAAAATAAAGAGAGCAAATGAACGGCGGTAAAATATATCAGAAAATTTTAGTTTTTTTATTCTTCCGTATTCCGATCAGGCATTTCTGGGGAACAACAAATGGGGTTCTATCATTTCATGGTGGATCGGCCAATTATTGGGCCGAGCTGGATTTGAACCAGCGTAGACATATTGCCAACGAATTTACAGTCCGTCCCCATTAACCGCTCGGGCATCGACCCAGGAAGAATCAATTCCCGGCTTATTGATAATCCATGATCAACTTCCTTTCGTAGTACACCTACCCCCAGGGGAATTCGAATCCCCGCTGCCTCCTTGAAAGAGAGATGTCCTGAACCACTAGACGATGGGGGCAAGTATGCCCGACCGCCATCATACTATGCTTATGCTCATTGTATGAAGAGTTTTTTAAAATTGTCAATATAATGTGGTATGATTAAATCTGAAAGATCTTTCCCTCTTTCCTGATTCCATAGAATCTTTTGATTCGTATTTATATTCATGAATCATTCATTCTAATCATATAATCTTTTTTTTTAATATTATTTTCATTAAATTTTATTCTAATTAATTAGAAATAGAATTATATCAAAGAATAAAATAAATAAAGAAAATGAATATAAGAATAAATCGATATTATTAAAATTATTAATATTAAAAAAAATCTGAAAATATGGGAAGAAGAATAGGGATCAACAAGTTATTGAAAATTGTTTTTCTCTAAGAATTAAGAAGAATTAAGTTCGGGGAACAAGTAAAAAAAATCTTTTTATCAATGATTCTACGAAAGATCTTATATCTATGTTGAATTGGTAAGTCTATGTATCAATCAAATTAATTTCGTTATGATGGGGGTCAATTCAATTAGGGTCGGTTAGGGTCGGTTTTGAAACAATTCATTGCATTTATAAAATCCAATCTTAATAAACCATTTTTTTATTTTACCTATACTCACTAGAGAAATTGAATTTATCGTTCTTGTATGTACATATATATATTAGAATAAGTAGACTCATAGTGGGTAATGACTTATTCAGTAATTAAATAAAAAAAATGGGCCCTTTTA